TATGCGGAAAGTATAAGTAGCATTGAAAGTGAAAATTTGAGTATCAAAACTAGTAGCAATTCTTTCAATAGAATAGAAATATATAAGAATTTTGATATAAATACAAAGTTATGGGTTCAATGCGAAAATTGTTATGAAACAAATTATAAAAAATTTTTTAGGTCAAAAATGAATATTTGTGAACACTGCGGATATCATTTGAACATGAATAGTTCAGATAGAATCGAACTTTTTATTGATCCTGGCACTTGGGAGCCTATGGATAAAGATATGGTCTCTATGGACCCCATTGAAATTTATTCAGAGGAGGAACCTTATAGAAATCGCATCTATTTTTATCAAAAAAAAACAGGTTTAACTGACGCTGTTCAAACGGGCATAGGTCGACTAAATAGTATTCCCATAGCAATTGGAATTATGGATTTTCAGTTTATGGGAGGTAGTATGGGATCTGTAGTAGGTGAGAAAATCACCCGTTTGATCGAGTATGCTACTAATCGATCTCTGCCTGTCATTATTGTGTGTGCTTCTGGAGGAGCACGCATGCAAGAAGGAAGTTTGAGCTTGATGCAAATGGCTAAAATATCTTCTGCTTCATATGATTATCAATCAAAGAAAAAGTTATTCTATGTATCAATCCTTACATCTCCTACAACTGGCGGAGTTACAGCAAGTTTTGGTATGTTGGGAGATATTATTATTGCTGAACCTAATGCCCGCATTGCGTTTGCGGGGAAAAGAGTAATTGAACAAACATTGAAAAAGACAGTACCCGACGGTTCACAAGTGGCTGAGTATTCATTCCATAAGGGCTTATTCGACCCAATCGTACCACGTAATCCTTTAAAAGGTGTTCTGAATGAGTTATTTCAGCTACATGGTTTCCTTCCCTTGAATCAAGGTTAAAAAAAAAATTTTAAATAAAAATAAATAATAAATCTTAAATAAAATATAAATTTAATAATATATAATCAAACTATCCCCCCCCCTTTTTTTACTAGGAATCCCTGTTTGTTGGATAAGATTGGTTAAAGTCACGAACTCATAAGAAAGTATTTTTTATCTTTTCTTTCAAAACACCTTTTTTTAATTTTTTGAAAGAAAAGATAAAAAGAAGATAAGGATAAAGGATGGGAGAAGAAGAATATAATTTATACATTCCCTATTCCTTGCACTTCTTTATTATTAAGTACTTCATATTTTATCTAATAGATAGACTTATTATAAGATATCTTTATAATTATAATAGGTACAAATATGAAATTGAGGTACCCATTCTATGATAAATTTGAACTTTCCCTCTATTTTTGTTCCTTTAGTGGGCCTAGTATTTCCGGCAATTGCAATGGCTTCTTTATCTCTTTATGTCCAAAGAAATAAGATTGTCTAAATACGATGGGACCAAATCTCGTCAAAACACCGGATCATCATACAGATACTTTTTTTAATGTAATATGACAGGATATAAAATTTGTGGCCTTTCCGAAAACAAACGGAAGAGTTGTTATGTATGCGGATGCATAATATACGCATTAATACATATATATGCGGTTATAACTTAATAAATGAACTAATGAAATTAAAATGATCAGCAAATCTTTTTTGAAAATCATTTCAATATAAACTCAATTTATTTAACCAATTATTCCTAATGGTTCACCGCTAGTTGATGAAAGTTACTTTGGGATCAAGCAAGAAAAGTGAAGTCAAATCCATTTAAGTTATTCTCTCAATTCCAATCGAATGCAACTGGATCTAGTATAGTATGAACTGGCAATCAGAACATATATGGATAGAACTTATACCGGGGTCTCAAAAAACAAGTAATTTTTGCTGGGCCTTTATCCTTTTTTTAGGTTCACTAGGATTCTTAGTAGTTGGAATTTCCAGTTATCTTGGTAGAAATCTTCTATCCATATTTTTGTCTCAGCAAATTCTTTTTTTCCCACAAGGGATCGTGATGTCTTTCTATGGGATCGCAGGTCTATTCATTAGTTCTTATTTGTGGTGCACAATTTCGTGGAATGTAGGTAGTGGTTATGACCGATTCGATAGAAAAGAAGGGATAATGTGCCTTTTTCGTTGGGGATTTCCTGGAATAAATCGTCGCATCTTTCTTCGTTTCTTTCTGAAAGATATCCAATCAATCAGAATGGAGGCGAGAGAGGGTCTTTTTCCTCGTCGTGTCCTTTATATGGAAATCAGGGGACAGGGATCCATTCCCTTAACTCGTACTGATGATAATTTAACTACACGAGAAATTGAACAAAAAGCTGCTGAATTGGCCTATTTCTTGCGCGTACCAATTGAAGTATTTTGAAATTAACATAAAATATCACTAATAAAATATCTTAAAAGGATCCCGGTAGGGTTCGTCTTGAAATCCAAATAATAAATTAGTTTTTCGAGTCTTCATCGAAAGGAAGAAATGAAGATGAAATCGGTTCCAATTTGCCTAATTGAGATCTCTGGAATCTGTAAAGAATATTTACTTCTTTTTTTTCATTCAAAAAAGACCCTTCTTCTATGTTATATTCTATATCCAAAGACTTAATTATTATACAAAAACAAAAATAGGAAAAGATCCATAGGTTCAATACTTTGTTCTTGTTAGAGTTATATAGGCTTTTGTTATAGAACTGGTGCTTCATAGAAATCTCATATAGAATCGACCAATGAAACAGGTTCATTAACAATTCACATCACAGATAAAGAATGAAAAAAAAGAAAGCATTGACTTCCCTCCCATATCTTGTGTCTATACTCTTTTTGCCCCGGTGGGTTTCTCTATCATTTAATAAATGTCTAGAAACTTGGATTCTTAGTTGGTGGAATACCAGGCAATCCGAAATCCTTTTGAATGATATTCAAGGGAAAAATGTTCTAGAAAAATTTATGGAATTAGAAGAACTATTTCTTTTGGACGAGATTATAAAGGAGTACTCGGAAACACATATGCAAAGACTTCGTATAGGAATACACAAGGAAACAATACAATTGGTCAAAAGACACAATGAATCTAATTTCCATATCATTTCGCATTTCTCAACAAATCTAATCTGTTTCGCTATTCTAAGTGGTTATTTTGTTATGGGTAATGAAGAACTTTTCATTCTTAATTCTTGGATTAAGGAATTTATCTCTAACTTAAGTGACACAATCAAAGCTTTTTCGATTCTTTTAGTTACTGATTTATGGATCGGATTTCACTCGACCCATGGTTGGGAACTAATGATTGGTTTGATCTACAACGATTTCGGTTTGGCTGAGAATGATCAGATTATATCTGGTCTTGTTTCCACTTTTCCAGTGATTCTAGATACAATTGTGAAATATTGGATCTTCCATTTTTTAAATCGCATATCTCCTTCGCTTGTAGTAATTTATCATTCAATGAATGAATGAATTAAGAATTTATTAGATTGATTTATATCAATATCAATCAAATCATAATTTTTATTCGTGTATTTATTCGTGTATAAAGTATAAAGAAATCATTTGAAATCTTACTTATTCTTTAGACTTCTACTTTTTCAATTAAAGGTATTCATACTATATTCTACCAGTACAATAAAGAAAATGGCAAACTTGCGGATAGGTAATTCTACTATCTACCTATCGAATTTATTGTATAAATTCCGGGATCAATGATTGGACCATGCAAAATAGAAAGACTTTTTATTGGGTAAAAGAACAGATGACTCGATCCGTTTATGTATCGATCATGATATATGTAATAACTCGAACATCTATTTCAAATGCATATCCCATTTTTGCGCAGCAGGGTTATGAAAATCCACGAGAAGCAACTGGGCGAATTGTATGTGCCAATTGCCATTTAGCTAATAAGCCCGTGGATATTGAAGTTCCGCAAGCTGTACTTCCAGATACTGTATTTGAAGCAGTTGTTCGAATTCCTTATGATACGCAACTGAAACAAGTTCTTGCTAATGGTAAAAAGGGAGCTTTGAATGTGGGAGCTGTTCTTATTTTACCCGAGGGCTTCGAATTAGCTCCCCCCGATCGTATTTCTCCCGAAATGAAAGAAAAGATGGGCAATCTTTCTTTTCAGTATTATCGTCCTAATAAAAGAAATATTCTTGTGATAGGTCCTGTTCCCGGTCAGAAATATAGTGAAATCGTCTTTCCTATTCTTTCCCCCGACCCTGCTACGAAAAAAGACATTCACTTCTTAAAATATCCCATATATGTCGGTGGGAACAGAGGAAGGGGTCAGATTTATCCTGATGGTAGCAAGAGTAATAATACAGTTTATAATGCTACATCAGCTGGTATAGTAAGTAGAATAGTACGTAAAGAAAAGGGGGGGTATGAAATATCCATAGTTGATGCATCAGATGGACGTCAAGTGGTTGATACTATACCTCCGGGACCAGAACTTCTTGTTTCAGAAGGTGAATCCATCAAGCTTGATCAACCATTAACAAGTAATCCAAATATAGGAGGGTTTGGTCAAGGAGACGCAGAAATAGTGCTTCAAGATCCATTACGAGTCCAAGGCCTTCTGTTCTTCTTGGCATCTGTGATTTTGGCACAAATCTTTTTGGTTCTGAAAAAGAAACAGTTTGAAAAGGTTCAGTTGTACGAAATGAATTTCTAGATATAGAGATTCTTTAAAATAAAGTGAGTAAAAGTGTAAAAGTCTTATCGATCTATAGAATAATGTATGTTCTATAAGCCTTTTCTTTGTTTGTTTTTTTTTTTCTTTTGCGGGATGTCTTAAACTCATTACTTGTATACAATTTATAATAATAGAAAAGAAGTATATACATACTAAACGAATAGAATACAAGGCAAGGGCGGGAAAAATGAAAAGAGAAAAAGATTTATAGAAAGTATTCCAAGACGACACAAGAAAAGTCTCTTTCTTGTGTCGTCTTGTATTGAAAGAATCATGATTTTTCTCCTGTTCGCCAAAGATTATTATTCCTTGTTTTCTTTTCCGGGTAGAATAGAACTTCTTCAATTATTCAATTTAC